TTTTCTAATTATACTAGAAATCGTATAAGAACTTGTTATAATTGGATTTATTGGATTGTTTCATCAACGGTGTTGGGTCAGAATAACTTTTTGACTCTGCGCCAGTGATTCCCCTATTATTTATTAGTGAACAATAATTGAATAATTCCTTCATAGAGATAGAGGACATAATTCACATGGATATAGTAAATCTCGCTTGGGCTGCTTTAATGGTAGTCTTTACGTTTTCCCTTTCACTAGTAGTATGGGGAAGGAGTGGACTCTAGAAGTACTACTAATTGAGTTTAGGAACTAAACAGTATCACTTTTTTTTATAGATCGTTCGGCAAAGTTTTTTTTATTTAAAATTTCACTATTTCAATTTAAAATTTTATTTTTAAATTGAAATAGAAATGAAAAATATCTTCATTTCGAAATTCTCTTGGATTTTAGTTGAGTAATGTATTCTATGAATAATAAATATATATGAAGAATACTCTTTCAATCAAAGAAATATTTCAATTATTTCCGTGTTCGTATTTTGAAAGTAAAAAAAGTAAAAGGAATACAAATGGTAGGAAATTTATTCCAACTGAATTCTTCATAAATTTTCTATTTCGATGAACTGACTCTTACCAAAGTTAGATATGGACCATGAGGAAGAACGGAACTTTTTTTTATTTTGTTTACCTCTTTACTGTTCAAAGATCAAAGAGAAAACAATTCGGTTATTCCATTACGTGGATACACATTGGGAAACAACATAGTAGTTGTCCAACGAGATACTGCACATCCTAAAATATTGTCTTGGGCGAGTCACATATTGCGCCGCTTGTTTTAGTTTTACTATTTTAGAAATTTTATTTATGTTTTGCTTGTTTTATTGAACCCATTTCATATCATGGTTCAAACGTTAAAAGTCGACGGGTTTTACTAATCCTTTTCGAAATCCGAAGAAGTTCCCATGGATCATTTGTCAACTCCTCAATCAATGACTTCTTCGATAGGTATAATAAAATAATCTTTTAGTTAGCATTCCGACGAAGAAGTCATTGATTCTTTCGATCGGGATTCATATTGAAAATAATCAGAAATCTAGGAATTCTAATCGTAAAAGTCGCTTTCGATTATTTCAAATTAATTTAATTGAAATCAACACAAATTAAATACAAATAGATAAAGCAAAGAAATAGAATTGGGATACTATATAATATACATTATCACTATATATATTATATATACGTAATTAAATCGATTTCTATATATATAGAAAAGGAATATGATGATACTATTGTAGATTGATCTATATTAATCTATATTAAATTAACCCGCATTACAATACAACTTTATACACTACAATAACAATACTAGATAGTATGGTAGAAAGAAATATCTGAATCTTTCTACCATACTATCGTATCTCATAGAATACGACTGATTCTAGTCTGCCCATTTCATTTAAGACGCGAAATTTTTATCCTTTTCTTCTCTGCAATTATTGATAAGAAATAAAAAATAAAGTTTAATTCAAATTAATCACCTTGGCTGACTGTTTTTACGTATATTATAAGTAAAAAAGCAGTAGGAACTAGAATAAACAGTGCAGTAGCAATAAATGCGAGAATATTTACTTCCATAATCTCATTGTTTAATTTTTCTTTAATTCGCAATAACTCGGGAGTTAATCCCATAGAGATAATAAATCTTTCGCCTGTAAATTCAATGGGATGCATTACATCTCGATGATATCGAATCGGATCAATATCATGAATAACAATATCGGAGCTATCAAATCGATTCATCGTCAAGAATTGAATAGTATAACATAGGACGATCTTTTATCCATACTGAACTCAAAATTTGATTCCCGATACAATCAATAATTCCTTTATTTATTTATCATTCTTTTCCATTCTTTCTTTTCTATAACCTACCGCCCTCTTTGTACAATCATCTGATGAAGTATCATCTAACCGCCTTTCCACTTACCATTGGTTCTAAACAAACCCCAACAAACAATAGAAGCTCAATGAAAAAAAAGGAAGGAGCTAAGTTATAACCTCCTTTTTTTAATGATCCAATCTTCTTGGAAAACAAAAGAAGTATGATAAAGACGAGTACAAATTCCGGTATAAAAAAATCGAATATTCCATCAAATTAACTATTTTTTTATATATTTATATATAAATTTAAAAAGTTTGTTCTTTCAAGGAAAAACCCTTATAAAATATAAAAAAAAAAAATTCATTACCTCGCTAATAAAAAAGTGATCCTTGTTTGATCTTTATTTTTTAAATATCCTCTTTCATTGGATTAGTAATGGGACGCATATATCAAAAGCTCAATGCGAAATTTGAATGAGATAGATTATTTCAAATTAGTAAAATTTGAAATTGAGGTTACACAAAATAGGGCCCGAAAAGGATATACTTTTTTTTTAATCTTAAAAAAAAAGTATTCTATACTATTCTATACACAGTAACTATGTTCAATTTTTTTTATATTGTACAAATTCCATTTATGTATGTACTCCCGGGAAACATACAATACTCTACTCTATTTCATATTTCACAGATCGGGAGTAATTGAAAAAGCCAGACCCAGTACAGTACGGTATCCCGTGGAATCCTGAATCTGATGCTAATAATATAATATAATAATTGTACTAATCCACATATGCCTCTCTCCCATCAATCGAATCGGTACTAGTCGAAGAAATGGAAATTCCCCCATTTGGTTTTTGGTTGATGATAAATGTGAAACGAAAAAGAAAAAAAGAAGAGGGATCGCTGTTGGGAATGAAATTATGTTATTTGGACTTCTTTTCACAAAAAATAGAGAGATGAATTGATATAGTTTTTTATTGGATTTGGATTCGTCGGGACTGACGGGGCTCGAACCCGCAGCTTCCGCCTTGACAGGGCGGTGCTCTGACCAATTGAACTACAATCCCAAGTAAATACCATAATAAAATAAAGTATACATATTTTTATGATTTCATTCTAACCCTTTCAATTTCGATTAGAATTGGCGTGTTGTAACAGAGCTGCGAGTGTGATATATCGATACCCATATGTATATGTACTTTAGTGAGAGCAGCCGGTATTACTAGTAATCCTTTCGTTATTGCCAAATCAATTGGATAATCACTCGTTCAATCAAAAAAGTTTTTTTTTATTTACTCTTTTCCTTAAACTTTACTTTATAGTTACGGATCCTGATATGAATCTAGATCATTAGCAAGATCAGAATTTCTTGTAAAAAGAGAGTAAATAAATAGTGGTATAGATATATCATAAAATGGATTTCTTCCGTATTGGGATTGGGGGATCGGGCATTTCTGGAGAGCAACAAATGGGTTATATTATATCATTTCATGGCGGATCGGCAAATTATTGGGCCGAGCTGGATTTGAACCAGCGTAGACATATTGCCAACGAATTTACAGTCCGTCCCCATTAACCGCTCGGGCATCGACCCAGGAAGAATCAATTCCAGGCTTATTGATAATCCACGATCAACTTCCTTTCGTAGTACCCTACCCCCAGGGGAAGTCGAATCCCCGCTGCCTCCTTGAAAGAGAGATGTCCTGAACCGCTAGACGATGGGGGCAGACTTGCACGACCGCCATCATACTATGTTCATAGTATGAATAGTTTTTTAAAATTGTCAATATAATGGAATGGTATGACTCGATACGAAGGATCTTTCCGTCTTTCACGATTCTTTCTATACAATTTTTTTCGATAAAAGTTTGGTTCAAAGGCCACGCCGAATCTCTTTATCCGAATCTCTTTATCAATGATTCAATGAAATATCTTGGATCTATGTTAAATTAGTGGATACATGTATCACTCAAATGAATTTAGTTATGATGTCAATTAGGATAGTCTTGAAACAATTCATTGTATTGATATTTATCAAATCCAATATCAATAAACCGTTTTATTTTACCTATTTTTATTTTACCTATATTATATACTCTATATTAAATTATATTAAATTCTTTAATTTACTTTTACTGGATAAAGAAAATTTTTCATTCCTGAATGAACCCTTAATACTTATTATAAGATATATCTATGTACATCTATTATAATAAGTATATATACTAAACTCATAGTGTCTTTATTCAGGAATTGAATTGGATCAAACAAGCCCTTTTAACTCAGTGGTAGAGTAACGCCATGGTAAGGCGTAAGTCATCGGTTCAAATCCGATAAGGGGCTTTGATTTTTTCATAAATCATAAAACTCCGGCAGTAGTATTCATATTTGAAGTGCGAATAAAGATATTGTTGATCTTTGTAATAAAGTAATAAAAAAAAAGTAACAAACCGTATAATTTAATATTTTAATATATAATAAAAATCAACATTATAACATTATAATTAATTATAGTATGGTTATAAATTTGCTATTTTAATAAATTAAATATATTATTAAATAAAAAATATATTATTTATTAATTTATTATTAAATATTTAATATAATTATTATAAATATTATATTAAATATTATAATGAATGTAAGGATAAGTCGTCTCGTTAAATCTTCAAATATTACTATTCCTTTCCTATTTTCCATTATTCCAATTAAATCGATTAGAAATCAACAAAATAAAAAGTAAGTGGACCTAACCCATTGCATCATAATTATATCCACTATTCTGATATTAAAATTCGATAGAGATAAAATTGGATCTTTTTTTTCTTTGGACTACGCGGGAATCTGTCGATATATCCGATTTAATCTTCTTGTTCCTAGACGTTCTATAGGAATAAATTAGGAATGAATAAATTACTATTCCCTTCCTTTACCGAGAAACATTTATTCCAAGTCACAACATACGAGCCATTTAAAATATCTTTCTTTGATTCCAATTCCAGAACACAAGATCCGTTTTATTAGTTATATCTTATATATCTATTTATATATCTAGCAAATCGCTATTTCATGTACTAAATATTTCCATCCATATTGATACATGCAATATTTTTGTTCCGACAACGTAATGGGGAA